TCAAAAATTTAAATTTTTGTAGAGTTGAAGAGAAATATCCAAATACATGTCTTATTTTTTTCAATAATCCATATTTGTAGCAATGAAATACTATTCTTCCTACCCCAATGATTGATTCAAAATATTAATGGTATAGAGTCTTCCTTATAAAGGGCCCGAAATACCTTGTTTACGTATCATTGGGAAGTGCATTAACATAAATACGGCAGTAAGAAGAGGTAATACAAAAGTGTGTAAACTATAAAAACGAGTCAAAGTGGATTGTCCCACACTAGCACTTCCGCGTAATAACTCTACCAGGGGCGATCCTATTACAGGAATAGCGTCAGGCACACCCGTTACAATTTTTACTGCCCAATAACCAATTTGGTCCCAAGGTAAGGAATAACCAGTTACACCAAAGGATGCAGTCAATACACCCAAAACCACGCCCGTAACCCAAGTCAATTCACGAGGTTTTTTAAAACCACCGGTGAGATACACACGAAATACGTGCAGAATCATCATTAGGACCATCATACTTGCCGACCATCGATGAACTGATCGGATTAACCAACCAAAGTTAACTTCAGTCATTATATATTGAACAGAAGCAAAAGCCTCTGTAACGGTCGGACGATAATAAAAAGTCATAGCAAACCCCGTAGCTACTTGTACTAAAAAACAAGTAAGCGTAATTCCTCCTAGACAATAAAATATGTTGACGTGAGGAGGAACATATTTACTAGTTATATCATCTGCAATTGCCTGAATCTCAAGACGTTCTTCGAACCAATCATAGATTTTATTGAGATAGGTAAACTGAGGAGACCCCCCCCAAGAACCGTATATGAAAATTTCATCTCGTACGGCTCAAACATAAACACCCCAATACTAGTTCTAACGGATGTGTGGAATAGAAAGTTTTTAATTTCTTAATTCTATTTTTTCTGAAGATATGAAAGAATAAAAACCCGAAAACTATTCCTTGTGGTTATAATGCCAAAAAATCAAGTCGGCTCATTCGTCTCTATATTGATCGTTATAGGCCTCTTGAATCTTCTATTTACCTATTTTCTTTGTTGTTATTTATGTGTAATGCGGCTTTACTGCTGTTTTTTTTTATTATTATTGATAGGAATTCTCTTGTTAATACCCTATGAATCGATAAAAACCTCAGATTCATACTAGAACCACGATGATTCAATAAAACCTCCTCAAACTAAGTCCCAAAATTCCCTGAGTAAGAACCGTTGGATCATCACTTATTCAAATGACTAAAAATCCAAAGAAATATTTGTCCTTTGATCAAAATAAGCATAAACGGAAGTTTTAAAGAATAAAAACCTTTCTATTTATAACTTCTAACTCTTTGAAAAATTTTTTGGAGTCCGGCCGCGAGGTCTGACTATTAAGTATGAATCATAGTTCTAATACTTTGTAATCTATGTAATCTATTTTATATATTCCGTGCTCCAGATACTAAAATGAATATCCGACGAAGTAAAACCATCTCTATCAAGATGACAGACCCATTCTCTGTACTAGCCATAGGATCCATTATACCAAGTCACACACTCATATTCCGGAAATACATAAAAAAAGAAATTCCACGGTCGAACTACCAAACTACCAAAATAGAATGGGATAAAAATCAGAAAACTAAATGCTTCACTTTGTATTGAAAAAGCTAGTTAATGGTTCTTGTGAATCTAATTCATTGAAATCCCATCCAATAAAATGGAAGAATTATAAATCTCCAAAATAATAGATAGAAATACTGCAAATAGAGCCATTGCGAGACCCATCAAAGGAGTCGTTCCCCAACCAGGAGCTACTTTACCATATTCTGAATTCAATGGTTTCAATAAACTTCCGGCATTAGTTCGTTTTGGGCGGCCAGATCTAGAACTACCCTCAACGGTTTGTGTAGCCATAATATTTTATATTCATTAAGATCTGTTGACTTTGTATACCATTCCGTTGTAAATAAATGATCTTATCATAGATCCATTGTGGTCTTAAAACTATATAATGTCTTAAAACTATATAATAATGGAAACAGCAACCCTAGTTGCCATCTTTTTATCTGGTTTACTTGTAAGTTTTACTGGGTACGCCTTATATACTGCGTTTGGGCAACCCTCTCAACAACTAAGAGATCCATTCGAGGAACACGGGGACTAGTTGAAGTAATGATCCTCCCACTATTGGGAGGATCATTACTTTCAATTGAGATAATGAAAAATTATTTCACCTTTTTACTTTTTAGTTGGAACTTTAGGCGGTTCGCGAAAAAAGATAGCGAAAAAAATTATTCCTAGAGTTGAGACTAAAAGGAATGTATAAACCAATGCTTCCATAGATTCGATCGTGGTTTACAATTATAGCTTCCATACCTGTTTATTTGGGATCGTCTCCCGGATAAAGAAAGAACAAAAGTCAAAGAAAAGGCAGCGAATCAAATGTCAAATCAAGATTTATCCGGTACCCCAACCCTATAGTCAGTCAAATAAACTAAAAACGAAAAGTAACAAAACAATATTGTATCAAACTACCTGTCTTCTTGTAGTTGGATCTCCAAGTTTTTGGAATGCTCCAAATTCCACTTGAGCATCTAAATCTGGATCAATACCAGCAAAAACATCTCTAAACAGGGTTCTAGCACCATGCCAAATGTGTCCGAAGAAGAAGAGCAAAGCAAACGAAGCATGCCCAAAGGTAAACCAACCCCTTGGACTGCTACGAAAAACACCATCGGATTTCAAAGTAGCACGATCTAATTCAAAAATTTCACCCAATTGAGCACGTCTAGCATATTTTTTCACAGTAGCGGGATCGCTATAACTGACTCCGTTCAGTTCGCCGCCATAGAACTCAACAGTTACACCTACTTGTTCGACACTATATTTTGATTCGGCCCTTCTAAAAGGAACATCAGCTCTAACAATTCCGTCCCCGTCGACCAAAACAACCGGAAATGTTTCAAAAAACGTCGGCATACGACGTACAAAAAGTTCACGCCCCTCTTTATCTCTAAAGATAGGATGTCCTAACCACCCAACGGCTATTCCATCCCCGTTGTCCATGGAGCCCGCTCTGAATAATCCACCTTTTGCCGGATTATTGCCGATGTAATCATAAAAAGCCAGTTTTTCAGGAATTTTAGACCAAGCTTCGGATAAACTTTGATTTTCGGCTAAGCCAGCACCAATTCGTCGATATATTTCTTGTTGGAAGTATCCTTGATCCCATTGATAGCGCGTGGGACCAAACAATTCAATCGGGGTAGTTGCTGAACCATACCACATAGTTCCAGCAACTACAAAAGCTGCAAAAAAGACAGCGGCAATACTACTGGAAAGGACGGTTTCAATATTTCCCATACGTAATCCTTTGTATAGACGTTGGGGTGGACGAACACTAAGATGGAATAGACCTGCCAATATGCCCAAGGTCCCTGCTGCAATATGATGAGAAGCTATTCCTCCCGGAACAAAAGGATCAAAACCCTCCACACCCCACGCTGGATTTACGGCTTGTACCCTTCCGGTTAGTCCATAAGGATCGGACACCCATATTCCAGGACCATACAATCCTGTTACATGAAATGCACCAAAACCAAAGCAAGCCACTCCTGAGAGAAATAAATGAATTCCAAAGATCTTAGGCAAATCCAAAGAGGGTTTTCCTGTACGTTCATCAGTAAATATTTCTAGATCCCAATACACCCAATGCCAGATAGCTGCCAAAAAGCACAAGCCAGAAAACACAATATGTGCCCCGGCCACGCCTTCGTAACTCCAAATACCCGGATTCGTTACAGTCCCCCCTGTAATACTCCAGCCACCCCATGAATTCGTTATTCCTAAACGAGTCATGAAGGGGATAACGAACATACCCTGTCTCCACATTGGATCAAGAACAGGGTCAGAGGGGTCAAAAACGGCTAATTCGTATAGAGCCATCGAACCGGCCCAACCAGCAACCAGAGCTGTATGCATTATATGGACAGAAATCAAACGACCGGGATCATTCAATACGACGGTATGAACACGATACCAAGGCAAACCCATGGAACTACCCCTTTATCAACGAAAAATAGACACAATGTAACTTTATTGCATTGGAAAAAACTATGCTATGGACCCCTTTTTTATTTTTAGGGGATTCTCTTGGGGAAAGGATTAATATTTGTTTGATGCTTTTCGTAATAATTACTTTTAGTAATAACGAAACTATTTTGTTCGTAGGAACAAAAAGAAGCAGATCTATTCTACACCCGATAAGTACCAATACGCAATGGTAAGGGGGTTAGTACCATTTTATATGAGTGAATGTATATATATTTGTTCATCATTCAAAGGACTTATTTGTAAGAATTTCCCTTTATTCATTTTGTATTCTTTTTTTATGAACTTAGTCAATCTAGGGATAAAATAGGATAATAAAATAGGATATAAAATAAATAGTATTCTATTAGGCCACTAAACCCACTGTTACGCTTTCACATCAAAGTGAGATATAGTACTTAAATTTTCTTTTATTAAATGCCTATTGGTGTTCCAAGAGTACCTTTTCGAAGTCCTGGAGAGGAAGATGCATTGTGGATTGACGTATAGTGCGACTTGTCAGATATATTGGGCATATGGTATTTCCCCGTTCTCTTCCCCGATCGAGATATCCCCTCTTTCGCCCAAGAAAGATTGATTCAATTATCAAAAATTTGGAGCGTGAAGTGCAATTAGATCCATTTTTTAGGGAGGATATACGTATTAATATTATCAATTAGAATAATTTATGGTTGGCTTGGTTAGACCAATCAAATGAAGTATCCAGGCTCCGTTTAGAAAGAAAACCAATTGGTAATAAATATCTTTAGGATTACTACTTAATAGCATATTTTAGTTATTTCTATTTATGTATATTATATATTTATAAATAGAAATACTAAATAGAAGTGATCTCAAACTATTAATCAATCGAGTAATATGATGAATGCGTTGAATATTGGAAGACGTGAAATAAATTGAAAAAAAAAAAAAAAGGGAGAAGTCGTAGAAAAAGGACGTGGTATTGGGGCATTTGTCCTATATGTGCAAATCCAAATCGGGCGGATCTTTACTCGGAGTAGAGCATAAACCTAAAAAAATTGAAGAAGCCCAGTCGGCAACAAGAAAATTACATCGCGATTTAGATTGTATTTCGATGAAACAATACATCAATGAGAAGTTAGTCATATAAGTTTAGTCATTTTTTTTTAGATAAACAGGCCAAAACGCATCTTTCTTGAAAAATGAAAGAAAAGTACCTTTTTATAAGTTAAAAAAACCTGTTATGAAAAAAAAGCTAGAATCTACACATTGATTCCTTTTTTTCATTATTTTTGTTGAACCGTATGCATCAAAAGGTGCATGTACGGTTTCTAAGGGATACTATTTTATCCCAATCAACCGACTTTATCGAGAAAGATTACTTTTTTTAGGCCAGGGTGTTGATAGCGAGATCTCGAATCAACTTATTGGTCTTATGGTATATCTCAGCATAGAGGATGATACCAAAGATCTGTATTTGTTTATAAACTCTCCTGGCGGATGGGTAATACCCGGAGTGGCTATTTATGATACTATGCAATTTGTGCGACCAGATATACAGACAGTATGCATGGGATTAGCCGCTTCGATGGGATCTTTTATTCTTGTCGGAGGGGAAATTACCAAACGTCTAGCATTCCCTCACGCTCGGCGCCAATGAGTTTTTTATTTGATTTGAGAGAAAAAAGAAAACTATGCCTTCACACTATATGAAATATGAATATTAAGTAATAATAGCATGGCACTTCGAATTCGATATGAATTTTTTTTTAAACCCTTAGATTATGTATCGAAAGAGTAGTATGAGATAAAAGGTATTTTCGATTTTAGCCAATCTATCGGGAGGCCCATCTCAGCGTCACAAACTTTTTTATTTTCATAACAGGGGCTCTTAATCTTAACAATATTTATGTTATGAAAGAATATGAAATAAAAAAAGAAACTTTGGGATTGCTAAATAACAGACGAAATAAATATATAAAGCAACGGAACCATCATAGTATTTTTATAGTATTTTTGAACTACTACAAAAGGAAGGGTGGTTATTGGATCATTTACAAAAGGAAGGGTGGTTATTGGATCATTTACTAACCTGAGTCTGATAGACCCTATAATTTATTTTCTATTTCTTCGATGGTAAAAAAAGTGAATTCCATTATAGAGCCGTATGCAATGCGCAAAAGATGCCTGTACGGTTGTTCAATTATATCTTTTTTTTTATTATTCTTTATCTCCTCACCTTTCACTTTCATCATGCGAGATAGAAGAAACATTTTTATTTTTTATGATATATCATTATATCATCAGGGTAATGATCCATCAACCTGCTAGTTCTTTTTATGAGGCACAGACGGGAGAATTTATCCTGGAAGCGGAAGAACTGCTGAAGCTACGCGAAACCATCACAAGGGTTTATGCACAAAGGACAGGCAAACCCTTATGGGTTGTATCCGAAGACATGGAAAGAGATGTTTTTATGTCAGCAACAGAAGCCCAAGCTCATGGAATTGTTGATCTTGTAGCGACTGAATAACAAAGAAAAAGGACAAGTATTTCACATGAATTCATGATTTGGGATTTTATTTTCTTACCAGATTTAATATTCTATTTATTAATCTAATTTCTTAATATCGAAATTTAAAATATAGAAAAAAGAATTCCTAAGCATCCGGTTAAGGTCGATCTAAACCAGCCCATTATATATATGATTCAACATGCCAACTATTAAACAACTTATTAGAAACACAAGACAGCCAATCAGAAATGTCACGAAATCCCCCGCTCTTGGAGGATGTCCTCAGCGACGAGGAACATGTACTAGGGTGTATGTGCGACTCGTTCAGACCATGGACTAGGACAAAAGAAAGAAAACAATTGATCCAGTATCACCGATCCGTACCTGTGAGTAGGGTAGAATGGACGAACTCCATTGAATATTCAATATCTTAAAAAAAAAACGATCTATCCTTCGATTTGGGTATCAAATGTATGGTTCCCGTTGGTGCAAATCCAATCAGCTCCATTTTAAATTTAAGATGAGAAAGAATTCCCCATTGATATCAAATGATATTCATTAAGCAGGGGAAATATTATTTTAAAAAGTAAAAAATTTAGGCCTTATTCTTACAAAAACGGACTAACAGGGTCAGCTACTCAGCTAATCTTCATAATTAAATACCGTTACTGTATTAAGTAGATCTCGTTGTGAAAGACCTAGTACTAGATAATTATGGGTAGAGCCAAAGAGTGTGAACTGTACAAGTTAACAATAACATTGATTAAATGAGGGAAGGGCTCCGGTGTATAGAGAGGACCTCGCCGTTTAAAAAATAACCATAGAAACGATGGAACCCACTATAATCCCTTTATATTTATTACTTTTACTTTATTTATTTACTATGTGTTTTACCTAGTCTCAATACAATTTTTATTTTCGAGGGGAAATGCCTAGAAAAAAATCGTGGTCGGGAAGGTTAGAGTAGCAAAAGCCATTGGAATTTTTATTTTATACATTGGAAGAATCCGTTTTGTTATTAATAGACTAGGACACGGGAAGGGAATAACTGAAAGAAAGGAAATCAATTAGTTATTCATCAAAGTTTCATTTATTCAATGACCAGAATTAAACGAGGGTATATAGCTCGAAGACGTAGAACAAAAATTCGTTTATTTGCATCAACTTTTCGAGGGGCTCATTCAAGACTTACGCGGACTATTACTCAACAGAAAATAAGAGCTTTGGTTTCGGCTCATCGGGATAGGGGTAGACAAAAGAGAGATTTTCGTCGTTTGTGGATCACTCGTATAAATGCAGTAATTAGAGACAACAAAGTATACTTTAGTTATAGTAAATTAATACACAATCTGTACAAGAAACAGTTGCTTCTTAATCGTAAAATACTTGCACAAATAGCTATATTAAATAGGTGTTGTCTTTATATGATTTCCAATGAGATTATAAAATAAAGAGAGTGGAAGGAATCAGTTGGAATGGTTTAAATGGAGTTCCCTGGAAAATGAACTCTGGGAAGGTAGAGTAGAAATTAGTATAATAAAATATGAAAAAGTCTTCAAAATGAAAATGAAGAAACGCGTTCAATAAAAAATATTTCTTCTTCTTCCCCAATTTTTTTTTCGAACGACAATAAAATCTGGATTTACTATTTTTAGAAAAAAAAAGCGTCAATCCGCATTTGAGTTTGGATTGGAATTTTTTTTTGATTCAATTCAAAAGTCAGCCTATTTTTTTTCTGATTCTAAGACCAGTAGTTCTAACGGTTGACTCGCTTCTTTCAAATTGTTTCTCATTATTAAGAAAAGGTAACGGAGATAAAATACGAGCTTGTTTTATAGCAATAGTAATTAATCGTTGTTGTTTTAAGGTCAATCGATTCACCCGTCTAGATAATATTTTTCCTTGTTCGCTAATAAATCGACTAATTAAACTCATGTTTCTATAATCAATTCGATCCCCCGATTGGATCGGAGGCAAACGCCTACGAAAAGATCGCTTGGATTTAAGAAAGATTCGCTTGGATTTATCCATGGTTTGTTTATTCCTTATCCTAAAGATCCTATTTCTTAATTCTCCATCACGGTTGATCCGATCGAAATAGGATTTAGTTTGTTTATATTTAAATCAATGTATATTAGATATATCTAATATGTCATTTTTCATCTTCCTTGTAACGGAAGACTGACACACAAGCGGGCCATCTATTTCTTTATCTCCCCGTGAATCGTATGTTTGTAACAACAGGGACAGAATTTTCTTAATTCCAATCGACTAGGCGTATTATGTCGATTCTTTTGAGTAATATATCTAGAAATGCCCATTGATTCCTTATTAACACGATTTCGAACACAACTGGTACATTCCAAAATCACCGTTACTCGGACATCTTTACTCTTGGCCATGAGCCTCCTTTTATTTTTGATTCATTCAATTCTTTCATTTTCCGATCCGAAACGAGGAAGAAGAAAGAAACGAAAAAAAAAAAGAAACAGGTAACTCAAAATCTAATTATGAAAAAAAGATTTCGTTGCAATAAATCAATATAAATATAAATGAATTATAGTAACAATAACAATATATTAATAATAAATAATATAATGATTTCTAACTATATTACTAGATTTATAATTTAAAATTGCCGTACAGCATTTAATTTTCATTTAAGTATCTTGGATGATATTATTGCCCCAACCATCACACTTCACTCTATTTTTTATTAATTTAATTTAAACCCGGTCTGCGTTACTGGTTTCACCGAGGAGGAATCCCTTTATTTATTTTTCTAACGTATATTCTAAAAAAAGGGAAGGGATTAGTTACAGATATTTGATTGTATCTCTAATCCTCTTCCCCCCCTCCCATATCAATAACTAGAATGAAAAAAAGGGGAATATCAACGCATCCGGAAAAAAACGATTGATCTCTATCAATAAACCTGCTAAAGACCCGAACCATAGAGTACTTACTACCGGTGCCACGGAGAGATATGTTTTTAGATCTCGCATTTTTAATTCTCCTCTTTCTTTATTATTTCTAATATATAATGGTAATACATATATACCCAGATGTGTATATGTACTTAATGACCGACCGCTTGTATTTGTACGCGGAATCCCTAATTCAAGTTGAAATGTACAACTTGAAATGTGCAAAATAGATATTACTTTTCTTAATCTAAAAAAAAAAAAAATACGCCCCTTTATGCCAGAAATTCTCTAAAAATATTCATTTTTTTACGGGGTCTCATATTTATTTCATACTTTATTTCATACTTTATATAATAGAAATAAATTCGAAGTCTTTTACTATTTTTAATATAATTATATTATTATATGAGACCAAAAAGGAGAAATGACAAGATATTTGTCTATATCAATAGAGGAAATAAAGATATGGAAAACAAAGCAGGGAT